CGATCGAGGGGTAAGGTCCTGTTGAGTTCTTACTCTTCGGGCGGGACTTTGTTTGACCCATTCCATAACATAAAAGAAGTTGGGAATTCATCCGGCCGACATATTATATTCGTAGAAATGACAAAACAGATCCTTTGCTCCGATGTTTCAAACAAACATTCCACCCCTTTGTTTCTGATGTCTCATGATGAATGGAATCCATTGATTTTCTGGATCGCACAATATCCATTTTTATAGACAAGACATCCTACAAATTTTATATATATATATACTAATCTTAATATATACTAATCTTACTTTACCCTCTTTACTCTCTAAAAAGAAAAAAAATGGAACAAGGATGAGATAATCAATAAAATAAGGATTTGGATATGCGCAAAAATCCAAGATTTTTTCCTTTCCCCCGGAGCATTAAGCGTTTTTTTTCTTGAAATTTTCTTTTTTCATTTTTTTTTTTATTTTTTAATAAGTTCATTGAAGAAGTTCTATTTGCTCAGTAAGTGACTCCCACCCCTTTTTTTTATCCACCACTTCTTATGAATCGAAACAAGGGGCTCCGATAGAACTGGAGAATCAAAAAAATAGTAATCTTTGAGGAACAGGATCAAGAATTCTTATTGTTTTGACACAAGAAAAGGAATTTTCCACCCTTTTCTTGTGTCGAAGATTAGGAAAACGAGTAATACCTACTATTATCTATTAGTATCTATCAGAATAGATACTAATAGATAATAGTAGACAATAGTAGACATAAACATAAGTAGGGGCGAATACACGGCAAGGGATAAATGAAAAGAACAAATGATTCGCTTCTAGGAGGTAGAAAAAACTATTGATGCATTACATGTCATTTATAGTCTGGCAATAGGAGACCCGACATAGCCACAGCGCTCCGATTTGGATTGAAAATTGGGGGGTCGAGCAGTCTTCTTCGCAATATAATACACGCAATATAATACATACTATTACTAGGAATAAGATACGAGCAATTTCTTACATCTCGCATAAAAGAAAATCGTATAAACAAAATAAGCAAAACTTTTTCCACGATTTTTGGATCATACATAACATAATTGCATTGATCACAACAGTTCGGTTCCTTCTTTTTACCAACTTGATGAATCCGCAGATCTAGAAATTCATTTCGGACAATTGAACCTTCTCAAACTGTTTCTTTTTTAGAACCAAAAAGATTTGTGCCAGAATAACAGATGCTAAGAAGAACAACAAAACTTGGACGCGTAATGGATCTTGAAGTACTATTTCTGCGTCTCCCTGACCAAACCCACCCACATTGGGATTACTCGTTAATGGTTGATCAAGTTTGATAGATTCACCCTCTGAAACAAGAAGTTCTGGTCCTGGAGGTATAATATCAACCACCTGATGTCCGCCCGACGCATCAGATATGGTTATTTCATACCCTCCTTTTTCTTTACGTACTATTCTGTTTACTATACCTGCTGCTGTAGAATTATAGACTGTATTGTTACTCTTGCTCCCGTCGGGATAAATCTGACCTCTTCCCCGGTTCCCGCCCACATATACGGGATACTTTAAGAAGTGAACGTCTTTCTTAGTAGCAGGGTCCGGGGAAAGAATGGGAAAGACGATTTCACTATATTTCTGCCCGGGAACAGGACCTATCACAAGAATATTTCTTTTAGTGGGTCGATAAATCTGAAAAGACAGATTGCCTATCTTTTCTTTCATCTCAGGAGAAATACGATCGGGAGGAGCTAATTCGAATCCCTCGGGTAAAATAAGCACAGCCCCTACATTCAAGGCCCCCTTTTTACCATTAGCAAGAACTTGTTTCAGCCGCACATCGTAAGGAATTCTAACAACTGCTTCAAATACAGTATCAGGAAGCACAGCTTGTGGAACCTCAATATCCACGGGTTTATTAGCTAAATGGCAATTGGCGCATACAATACGCCCAGTCGCTTCTCGTGGATTTTCATAACCTTGCTGCGCAAAAATGGGATATGCATTTGAAATAGATGTCCGAGTTATTACATAGATCATGATCAATACGGAAATGAATCGAGTCATCTGTTCCTTTACCCCCCCAAAAATATTTCTATTTTGCATGGTCCAATTATTGATCCCGGAAATTTCTACAATAAATTAGGTAGGTAGCTGGTGGAGTTCCCTATCCACGATTCTGCCATTGTACTAGAATAGAAAAATTCTACTGAAATATAGGAGGAATCCTCTAGACGAGTAGAAGTATAAAGAGTGAGTCTATACGAAGTAACATTCGGATTTGATTGATATCGTCGGATCAAACGAGTCCTTCATTCATTCATTGAATGATAAACCACTACGAGTGAAGGAGATACACGATTTAGATAATGGAAGATCCAATATTTCAAAATTGTATCTAGAATGACTGGAAAAGTGGAAACAAGACCAGATATAATTTGATCGTTATGAGCAAATCCAAAATCTTTATATATCGAACCGATCATTAGTTCCCAACCATGGGGCGAGTGGA